TGAGTTTTCTAGCATTTGACTACGTACCACTAAAGGGTTTAATCGCAAACGTGACAGATAACCCAGAAACTCTAAATTATCTTTAGATAATTGATTTATATTGACCTTTTGCGATTGAAACCATACGGAAAAATAAGATTGCCATAAATTAACAAAATAATATTTCCATTTATTCATCAGAAGCGGTGTATCCTTTGTTGCCAGAATGCATCTTCCGTGATATCTAACATAATGTATGAAAGGATCCTTGAGCAACCCTAGGATCGCCGGAAAATTATTAACAAAAACTTTTAAAAAATTTTGTATTTTTCCATAGAATAAAATTCGCTCAAAAAGGACTTCATAAGATGTCGATCGTAAATGCGAAGACCGCTTGCGTAGAAAAAAAAAGATGGATTCGTATTCACATACATGAGAATTATATAAGAACAAGAAAAATCTTGGATTCAAAATTGATTTTTTTTTAATATAAAAATTCTTCCAATTGCAATACTCGTATAAACAGAACCGAAAAAAATGCAAAGAAGAGGCATCTTTTACCCGGTAACGTAGGGTTTGAACCAAGATTTCTAGATGGATGGGGTAAGGTATTAGTACATCTAACACATAATTAAAATGTGCCAATTTGTCTTCTAAAAAGGGAAATATTGAATGAATTGATTGTAAATTATAAGATTTTTTTAATTGTTTTCCTTGAAAAGAGGATCCTAATCTTAGGGAAAATGGAATTTCTACAATCACTGCAAATAAAACAGATATCATTTGATAATAGAAAAGACTGGTATGCCCCAAAAAGGAATTTTGGTTCAAATCCTTAGTAGGAATAATCAAACGATTCTGTTCATACATTCGAAAAATTAAGCGTTTCACAATTAGTGAACTATATTTTTTGTCATAATCCGGATTTTCCAAGAAAATAGAGCGATTTCTATTTAATCTATTTAAACCATGATCATAAGCAAGTACATAAATATACTCCCGAAAAAAAAGTGGATATAGAAAACTCTGTTGCCGAGCCCCATCGAACTCTAAATATCCTTGAAATTTCTCCATTTGGATTGAAATTCGATTTGAACTGAAGGTAAAGTCTTTATTTTCTTGAGTTCTGAAATGACACATAGTGCGATACAGTCAAAATAAGGTATTAAACTACAAAAGCAATAGATACCTCACAAACAGGTAGACTGCTAACCGGATTCTCTATCTTTAATAGGTTTCTGTTCGTTATATTATAGAATAACAAAACAAGATGATTAGAAATCCTTTATTTTTTTAACCTAATCGCTCTTTTGATTTTGGAAATATATATATTTTTTATCAATATACTGCTTCTTTTACACACTCCAACCTAATCCAAATGGACTAGGTAAAAAAATAATTAGGACTCATGAAAAAATTGATAATAACACGCAAGAAAAAAATGCCTTCCCATACCCGTATTAGGCACTAATCTATTTTTAACATTTAATTAGTTCGGGTAATTTTTCAAATTACGAATGGAAGCTCGTTTCTTTTTTTTTCCTGGAATCAGGAAAACTGGTTTTTTTATCCATCCATTTATATTTATTCACTTGACCCAAATTGGAATTCTTTTTTTTTTTTTTTTTTTTTTCGACATCGAAAAAAAGGTTGTACCGATCAGGAAAGAAAAAAAAAATGTTATCTGAATTCTCCCTTGATACGACATGCTATTTTTTCCATTCATTCCTTTCAGGATCAGTCGTGGTCTTACAAACTCTACCGCAGATCTGGACGAATCCTTTTCTTCATACAAATGTGTAAAAGATGCTAGTCGCACTTAAAAGCCGAGTACTCTACCGTTGAGTTAGCAACCCCAAAAAACAAAAAAAGAACGTACTGCAAATATGTAGATACAACCAGAATAAAGAAAAAAATCCAGTCGTGTGTGCGTCAGGGATAAATAGATCCATTTATCTATGAGAGAATTATATTTGGTCCATACACTGTTGTCAATATGATTATGAATTTTTCATATAGTGAAAAGAATAGAAAAAAGAAATCAAAAAGCTTAACCCCTCGGTTTGTTAGTTCATACAATGAATGAAAACTAAGCCAGTTAAGGTAATCTCAAATCTTTTTATACTTTTTTAGACCCATTTTTTATGGCCTTTAATTTTTTATGATGAATAAATTATTCATATAATAATATATATATTCGTTTTATTCAGAATTACTATATTATTTTATATTATATTTATATACAGTATTATTTTCTATACAGTAAAATTTTGTATTTATAAAAAAATTCGAATTTATATAATTCTAGATCCAAAAATTTTTTCATAAATTTGTTTATGATTATAAAACATAGTAGTTGTTAGCAGGGTATTTTTTAGTATTCGTACCTTAGGAGGAATACTAATAATAAATCGAAATTCTAATAAATCAAAATAAATATGATGGAAGTGAAAGAGGAGGAAAGAGAAAGAGTAGATAAAATTTGATATCAAGCTATATACGAGTCTTTCACATCCTCTTTTTTCTATTTCATTAATTCAATTTCGTTTTATTAAGACTTCATTCCGTAAAAATCCCCGCCTTCTTTGAAATATCATGAACTGTTCTTGTTGGTTGAGCGCCTTTTTTAAGAAAATCGAGAATAGCAGGAAGATTTAAATAAGTTTGATTAGTTATCGGATCATAAAAACCCACCTTGCTAAGATCTCTTCCTTCTCTTCGGGATCGAACATCAATTGCAACGATTCGATAAACGGCTCATTGGGATAGATGTATATCAATAATACCCCCCCCTAGAAACGTATAAGAGGTTTTGGCCTCGTACGGCTCGAGAAAAAAAATTCAATGAGTAGAAGTTAACTTTAACTCTCTGTATAAAATTCAAATAGTAAATTCAAATATTAAATAGATTAATAAAAACATTAAATCAATTAGCCAGTATTGAAACCCTCAATATTTTTTCCATAAAAAGCATTCATAACATTCGTACTCTCGTAACTCAAGTTAAACAACTCTCAAATATCTCACCGGAGAATCCTTAAGTACTTTTTTTATTGAGTAGTCTCTAGCCCTTTTTTTGTTTGTCTCATTTTTTAGAATCAATTTTGATTCTTCATTCTGATCTAGTTGTTCAAACAATTGAAAACTGGATTTCCTTGTTTCAGGATTCTTTACCCTTACTTTGAATCTTTAGGTTTAGACATTACTTCGGTGATCTTGAATCGTTTTATTAAAAACGGGCAGCAACAAGCCCCTTATTTTGTTTATGATTTCTTGTCTTTCTATACAAAGAATCATACAAACGCTTGATTCACGCATGATAGACTTTTGATTCAAAGAATTTTACAATTTTAAGAAAATTTCCTTTTCCATTGTAAAATTGCTTGAAAGGACTTTTTTTTCAATATAATAAAGACTTACGAAGTTGTTCCATTGATTCGCACTAACCCTAGATCCTTACTCCTGCGAAAGCAATAAAAACTTTCTATTCTCCTCGAGCTCCATCCTGTACTCTTTTTTATATTCCAAAAAAGTGTAGGACTCTAGTAAAATAGAACACAAAATGTCGAGCCAAGAGCACCTATATTCCTATATAAAAAGTGGCGGATGAAAAAATCCACAGCAGATCATGTCCTTCAATTCAAGTCGCACGTTGCTTTCTACCACATCGTTTTAAACGAAGTTTTACCATAACATTCCTCTAGTTTGTGTAATTGATTCAATTATGGAATCATGAATAGTCATAGTTCAGTCAGTATATCGTAATCTATACCTTTTCTTTCTCTATGAATGAAATAGTGAATTTACGCGTAAAGGTTCAATCAGAATTCAAATGAATCCCATATTAGTTTGAATAGAAATCTATATTTATATATATAAATATAAATTTTTTTTTATTAAAACTCTTAGAATCTATGGTTCTACCTTACTTACCCGCATCACACACAAATTAAAAAAGCAAATAGATTTTTTTTGAATTCGGTTGAAATAATGAAAAATCAGTTTATTCTTCTTTTCATTTCAATATTTGATTCTTAAAAAATATTGGATTTTTAAACAGAAAGAAAAAGATGGTGTACAAAGGCAATAGAAGATTTATTCCGTAATGACTGTACTCTGGGACGGAAGGATTCGAACCTCCGAATAGCGGGACCAAAACCCGTTGCCTTACCGCTTGGCTACGCCCCATTTCGCTTTTTATTCAAGACTACTAAAAGAGTAATATTCCTATTGGTTGTTCGTCAATTCAAAATTAAATATAGATTACATTGGTGCTAAAGTTTTAACACGTGTAGATAGCAAATCAAACTTACTTTATTGATCATTACATAGAATTCAATTAAGATATTGTATGAAAATATTATTTCTTTAATTCTCATAAGAGAATGAAAGAATTTTTGATTGAGTAAGTTCAACAAAGTCTTTTTAGACTATCTTTCTTTATTTTTTCCTTATATAAAAAATATATTAATAACTCAATCAAAATTAAATTATCCACAAGAACACCAATTTTTGTTATGCTTAATATATTTAATTTGATCTGTATTTGTTTTAATTCTGCCCTTTTTTCAAGCACTTTTTTAGTCGCCAAATTGCCAGAGGCCTACGCCTTTTTGAATCCAATCGTAGATGTTATGCCCGTAATACCTCTTTTCTTTCTTCTCTTAGCCTTTGTTTGGCAAGCCGCTGTAAGTTTTCGATGAAATTCTTAATACTGTCTTAAAAAAATTCACGATTTTTATTCTTCCAACAATTCAAAAGATCAAAAAAATCTTGACGTATGAACGAACTCTCAATTCAAACATTGCATTTTTTTGGTAGCCATACTAAATCTGGATCATTTCTATTTCCGAAATTTTATCCTCTTTTCCCTAAATGAAAGAACCTAATTAGATTCGAGTTCACCAAAAAAATATCTAGATGTTGGTATGCAAATCTGTTTGAATATGAAAGATTCGCCTATTATCTTAATTACAAATGACTTTCTGAAACCTTTTTTTTGATTTATTGGTATCAAAATTAGATATTTGATATAAAAATAGAGAATCTATTCTCTTTTTTTTTTTAGTAAGATCTTGGAGATTGTGTAATGCTTACTCTCAAACTTTTTGTATACACTGTAGTTATATTCTTTGTTTCTCTCTTCATATTTGGATTCCTATCTAATGATCCAGGACGTAATCCGGGACGTGAAGAATAAAAAAGAAAGGTTTTTTATTGCTTTATTTAATTAGTGGAAATGCTCGAATTTTATTAGGATTTTATCTATTACACACCATCAAAAGGAGAAAGGGAAAGAGAGGGATTCGAACCCTCGGTACGATTAACTCGTACAATGGATTAGCAATCCAACGCTTTAGTCCACTCAGCCATCTCTCCTAATCGAAAAGGGATACTTATTAGGTTCCATTAAACAAAAAAAAGGCTTGAAAAAGAACCTTCTCCACTTTATTCTTAAAAAGCTTTCTTTTTTTGTATAGATTATTCTTTATAATATATATATTTTTTCATTTTCTATATTTTATTTCTATATTTTATTATATATATATAATTTCTTTTTTATTATATAAATATATTTATCCTCTATTTATATATAATATATATATATTACTATTATATAACTGTTTTTATAGAACTTTCTCAGTAATTCTAGTTACATTAAAAATTTAGATAAAGATTAGATAAAGAAAAAGCGCGAACTCGAAAGAGAAATAAATAAAACCACAATAATAGAAATAGAGAATCCTTTTTTTATTTTGTCTCGTCAAAACACAAGTAAAAGATCTTTTTTATTTTAATAGCCTGGCCTGGTAAGGCCCCAGCCGGGCCTTTTTTTGTTAAAATAAAAAAGACTCATCCGACGGATTTTTAGACAAAAAAGATTTGAAATTGAAAAAAAGTGTAATTGAATCCGCTTTTACTAATTTTATTAAGTCAACGCTAGAATTTTCTAAATTTTTTCAGATTTTTTTATTACACCCCCGATTACTTTGTTCGACAAAAGGTTAATTTATATACAATAATTGCATTGTAGCGGGTATAGTTTAGTGGTAAAAGTGTGATTCGTTCCTTTAATCCCTTTAATAGTTAAAGGGTCTCTCGGTTTGATTCATCTTCCGATCAAAAATTTTATTTCTTAAAAGGACTTAGTCCTTTCCCTTTCAATGAAAGATTCAAGGAAGATTATAGATTCTCGTAATTTGTATCCAAAGACTCTAATCAATTGTAAATTTGGATTATGAAATTCCGAAACATAATTTTTGAATTGGATGACTATTTACAATTCAATAAGTATAACAAGAGGATCCATGGATAAAGCTAGAAAAGTTTCTTTCTAATCGTAACTAAATCTTCAGCTCTATTCAATTGTTTGGTATAGAAAAAATTGAAGCAAAATAGCTATTAAACGAGAACTTTGGTTTACTAAAGACATCGACATATTTTATTGTTTTAGCTCGGTAGAAACCAAATACTTTTCCTAAGGATTCCGTTAAATAGAAATAAAGAACGAAGTAACTAGAAAGATTGTTCGAGTTCGCCTGATCTATCTTCTAGAAGGATCATCTAGAAAGCAAAATTTTCTGTGAAAGTACCCAGACGGAAAAAAAGCTAACATAGATGTTATGGGTCGAATTTTCATTTTGATTTCGTTCCCGTCTTTTTTTATTTGGGAATTTCTCCATCCATCATAAAGGAGCCGAATGAAACCAAAGTTTCATGTTCGGTTTTGAATTAGAGACGTTAAAAATATAAAAATGATCGATCGACGTCGACTAAAACCCTTAGCCTTCCAAGCTAACGATGCGGGTTCGATTCCCGCTACCCGCTCTAAATTCACAATTGCCCCTTTTTTTTTAGAGACCGAGACCATTTTCTCTATTAGAATTGGCTAATAGCAATTGTGTATTGAATTCACTTCAATACACAATTGCTAAAAAGATTTCGCACATTGTTTTTTTTAACAATCGGAAAGTAAAAAAAAAGAATGTGCGAAAAGCGTCCATTGTCTAATGGATAGGACATAGGTCTTCTAAACCTTTGGTATAGGTTCAAATCCTATTGGACGCAATATCAATATAGATATATTGATATTTATCTATTATTTCCATTTATATATATTATATATAATATATTTTGATTCTATTTCGAAAAAAGATAAGAAAGAAATAGAATAAGAAAGAAATTCTGAATGCTTTAAGATTTAATATTAAACAGATATTAGTTATATACTTCTTTCTATTATATATACTTGACTTATCGACTTCTATTTATAGAATTTCTTAAAAATTGAATTAAAATTAAAGAGTAAAATTGACTAAAGAATCAAAAATAAGAATGATCCGTTTCGTTTCTTTTTTTATAATTTCTCCTGAAGTAGAAAACGTTCTAGTTGCTCTTGAATACCTTCTTTCAAAAAGCTTTCTGCTTCAGCGGTTAATGTCTTGGTAGAGGCTATGATTTCTTGAAACTGAGGTTTATTCGTTTTTAAGTAAGTGCGTAACTGAACGAGAAATTTTCTTA